TTTACAATTATAGCTTTCATACCTGTTTATTTTGGAGCGTCTCCCGGATAAAAAAAGACCAAAATTCAAAGAAAAGGTGGCGATTCAAATTAAGATATCTACATACCCTATGGAAAATTACAAAACGAAAAATAGAGGCGAAAACTAAGAGATCAAATATTATATCAGACTACTTGTCTTTTTGTAGTTGGATCTCCAAGTTTTTGGAATGCTCCAAATTCCACTTGAGCATCTAAATCTGGATCAATCCCAGCAAAAACATCCCTGAACAAAGTTCGAGCACCATGCCAAATGTGTCCGAAGAAAAAGAGCAGAGCGAACGAAGCATGTCCAAAAGTAAACCAACCCCTTGGACTACTACGAAAAACACCATCGGATTTCAAAGTAGCACGATCTAATTCAAAAATTTCGCCTAATTGAGCACGTCTAGCATATTTTTTGACAGTAGCAGGATCACTATAACTGACTCCATTTAGTTCACCACCATAGAACTCAACAGTTACACCTACTTGTTCGACACTATACTTCGACTCTGCCCTTCGAAAAGGAACATCGGCTCTAACAATCCCATCTCCGTCTACCAAAACAACTGGAAATGTTTCAAAAAAAGTAGGCATACGGCGTACAAAAAGTTCACGCCCTTCTTTATCTCTAAAGATAGGATGTCCTAACCATCCAACAGCTATTCCATCCCCGTTGTCCATCGAACCTGCTCTGAACAATCCACCTTTTGCAGGATTATTGCCAATGTAATCATAAAAAGTTAATTTTTCGGGAATTTTAGACCAAGCTTCGGATAAATTTTGCTTTTCGGCTAGCCCGGCACTAACTCTTCGATATATTTCTTGCTGGAAGTATCCTTGATCCCATTGATAACGAGTGGGACCAAATAATTCAATCGGGGTAGTTGCTGAACCATACCACATAGTTCCAGCAACAACAAACGCTGCAAAAAAGACAGCAGCGATACTACTGGAAAGGACAGTTTCAATATTTCCCATACGTAATCCTTTGTATAAACGTTGGGGCGGACGGACGCTAAGATGAAATAGGCCCGCCAATATGCCCAATGTACCCGCTGCAATATGATGAGAAGCTATTCCTCCCGGAACAAAGGGATCAAAACCTTCCACACCCCATGCTGGACTTACTGGTTGTACCTTTCCAGTTAATCCATAAGGATCGGAGACCCATATTCCAGGACCATACAATCCGGTTACATGAAAAGCGCCAAACCCAAAGCAAGCTACCCCTGAGAGAAATAAATGAATTCCAAAGATCTTGGGCAAATCCAAAGATGGTTTTCCTGTACGCTCATCAAAAAATATTTCTAGATCCCAATACACCCAATGCCAAATAGCTGCTAAGAAACACAAGCCAGAAAACACAATATGCGCCCCAGCCACACCTTCATAACTCCAAATACCCGGATTGCTTATAGTTACTCCTGTGATATTCCAACCACCCCACGAATTGGTTATTCCTAAACGAGTCATGAACGGTATAACGAACATACCTTGTCTCCACATCGGATCAAGAACGGGGTCAGAGGGATCAAAAACTGCTAATTCATATAGAGCCATCGAACCAGCCCAACCAGCAACCAACGCTGTATGCATTATATGGACAGACAGCAAACGACCGGGATCATTCAATACGACGGTATGAACACGATACCAAGGCAAACCCATGGAAATACCCCTTTATTCACGAAAACTAAACACTATGTAACTTTATTGCACTGGAAAAACTATGTTATGGATCTCCCTTTTTAAGTGGAGAAAGAATTACTATTTTTTTTTTTTTTAGTATTTTAGTAATAATATAACAATTCTGTTTGTAGGAACAAAAAAAAGAGAAGCAAATCTATTTTATACCCGATAAGTACCAATACGCAACGGGTAGCTGACTCCATTTTCTATGAACGAACACATAGAAATTTGTTCATCATTCAAAGGACTTATTCGTAATAATTTGACTCTATTCGATTTGTCTTCCTTAATATTTTATATATTTCTTTTTTCTATTTTTATAAAATTTTTCGAAATTATAAATAGAAATTCTAATAGAAATCCACGTATAAAATATTACAAAATATTACGAAAATATTAGTAAATTATAAAGGTCAATATTCTTAAAACAAAAAATTCATTCTTACGTTTTCATCTCAAAGTGAAATAGAGTACTTAATCTTTTTTCTTTCATTTAATGCCTATTGGTGTCCCAAAAGTCCCTTTTCGACATCCTGGAGAAGACGATTCACTTTGGATTGACTTATAGTGCGACTTGTCAGATATATTGGGTCATACGGAATTCCCCCGTTCTCTCACCCGATTGAGATATCCCTCTGTTTCGCCCAAGAAAGATTGATTAAATCATCAAAAATTTGAAGCGTGAAGTGCAATCAAGTTCAATAAAATCTATGCTTTTGAGGTACTCAAATTAATATTATCAATTAGAATACTTTATGGTTGCCTTGTTTAGACCAACAAAATGAAATATCCAGACTCCGTTTAGCAAATCCAATTGGTAATATATCTATTATCATTACTACTTGTATCATATTCTATATTAGAAATTTTTTATAAATTTTGATTCGAACTGAAAATCATATTCAATCGAATAAAATAATATAATAAATACGTCAAATATTTGACAGAAACGTTAAATGAATTAAAAAAAACGAAGTTGTAACAAAAAGACGCGGTATTAGAGCATTTGCCCTATATGTGCAAATAAAAATCGGGCAGATCTTTACTCGGAGTAGAGCACAAACCTAAAAGAATTGAAGAAGCCCACTCAGGAACAAGAGAATGCCATCGTGATTTGAATTCAATCACGATGAACGAATACATCAATAAGAAGTTAATTTGATAAGTTTAATTAATTTTTTTGTAAGTAAACGCGTCAAAACTCATCTTTCTTAAAAAATAGAAGAAAAGACCCCGCATTCAAAATAAAGATTCAAAATAAAGGTTAACAAAGTACTCACTATAAAAAAAAGCAGGGCTAGAATCTAAACATTGATTCTTTTTTTTTATTTTCGTTATTTTTGGTGAACCGTATGCATCAAAAGGTGCATGTACGGTTTCTAGAGGATAGAATTTTATCCTAATCAACCGACTTTATCGGGAAAGGTTACTTTTTTTAGGTCAAGGTGTTGATAGTGAGATCTCGAATCAACTTATTGGTCTTATGGTATATCTGAGTATAGAGAGCGAGACCAAAGATTTGTATTTGTTTATAAACTCTCCTGGCGGATGGGTAATACCCGGAGTAGCTATTTATGATACTATGCAATTTGTGCGACCAGATGTACAAACAATATGCATGGGATTAGCTGCTTCAATGGGATCTTTTATTCTGGTCGGAGGAAAAATTACCAAACGTTTAGCATTCCCTCATGCTTGGCGCCAATGGGTTTTTATTTGAAAGAAAAAAAACTATGCCTTCGCCATATGAAATATAAATATTAAGTAATAATAGCATGGCATTTCGAATTCGATATAGATATAAGAAATTTTTTTTAAACATTAGATTATGTATCGAAAGAGTCGTATGGGATATTAAGGGCCTTTCTGATTTTATTCTATCAGGAACCTCTTTCAGCGTCACAAACATTTTTGTTTTCGCACCGGAGGGCTCTTAACACTATTTATGTTATGAAAGAGTACAAAAAAAAGGTTCTATTATTATTTAATATAATATTATTATTTTTTTTTTTCAACTAAAAAAAAAAAAGAAACTTTGGGATTGCTAAATCACTGATAAAATAAAGCAACGGGACCACCATAGTATTTTTGCTTTTTACCTCTTCCCAAGGAAAGGGTGGTTATTGGAGCATTTACTGATTTAAGCCTAGATTTTTTTCGATGAAAGGTAAAATAAAAGTGAATTCTAGTGTGAAGCCGTATGCAATGTACAAACAATAACAATGCCTGTACGGTTGTTCAATTCTATCGTCTTTTCTTATTCTTTTTTATCTCTTCCCGGACCCTTCTTATTTATTATATTTCTATTATTTATTATAATATTTATATTATGAGAGCTAGACTAAACCTTTTTTTCTTATATGATCAGGGTAATGATTCATCAACCTATTGCTGGTTTTTATCAGGCACAAATAGCAGAATTTGTCCTGGAAGCAGAAGAACTGCTGAAACTGCGTGAAATCATCACAAGGATTTATGCACAAAGAACGGGAAAACCCTTATGGGTTGTATCCGAAGACATGGAAAGAGATGTTTTTATGTCAGCAACAGAAGCCCAAGCTCATGGAATTGTTGATCTTATAGCAGTTGCATAAGAAATAGAAGAAATTTCATGCAAATCGCGATTTGATATTTTTTTTTACCGAAATTTCGATTTTATATTCTATTAATTTAATATTCTATTATTTAATATAGAAAAAATTCAGAATCATACGGTTACGATCGATCTAAACCAGCCCATTATGCATACGATTCAAAATGCCAACTATTAAACAACTTATTAGAAACACACGACAGCCAATTAGAAACGTTACCAAATCCCCCGCTCTTGGGGGATGTCCTCAGCGCCGAGGAACATGTACTAGGGTGTATGTGCGACTTGTTTAGATCATGAGCTTGGACAAAAGAGACAAAAGAAAAGAAAGAAAAAATTTTTCCACTATCTGTGTCAGTACGGATGAATAGGATAGAATATAAGAATGCCTTTCATTATCTAAAAAAAAAAAAGATCTATCACATTCGTCTATTGTGTATGTATCAAATTTATGGTTTCATTGGTGCAAATTCAATCACCTCAATTTTAAATTTAAAACAAGAAAGAATTTCCCATTGGTAACAAATGATTATCCATTAAGCAGGGAAAATCTTATTAAAAGTTAACAGGCTGAAAATTTATGCCCCTACTCTTGCAAGAACGGACTAAGAGGGTCAACGAATTAGCTAATCCTCATAATTAAATACCGTTACTATAATAGATAGATTTCCTTGTGAAAGACCTATTACTGGAGAATTCATAGGTAGAGCAAAAGAATGTGAACTGTACACGTTAACAATAGCATTGATTCAATGATTAAATGCAGGAGGGGCTCCGGTGTATAGAGAAGACCTCACCGTTTAAGAAAAGTAACCATAGAAACTATGGAACCCACTATTTAAATATTTCTATTTACTGCTTATTTATTATATTTTTGTTTGTGTTTGAGACCTAATATCAATACAGTTTCTTATTCTTATTTCGAGACGAAATGTCTCCAAAAAAAAAAAAAGAAAAAATCGTGGTTGGGAAGGTTATAGTAGCAAAAGCCGTTGGAATTATTATTTTATACATTGGAAAAATCCGTTTTGTTATTATAGAAAAGGGGAAAAAGAATAACTGAAAGAAAAGAAAGCAATTAGTTATTCATCAAAGTTTCGTGTACTCAATGACCAGAATTAGACGAGGATATATAGCCCGGAGACGTAGAACAAAAATTCGTTTATTCGTATCAAGCTTTCGCGGGGCTCATTCAAGACTTACTCGAAGTATTACTCAACAAAAAATAAGAGCTTTGGTTTCGGCCCATCGGGATAGAGATAGACAGAAAAGAACTTTTCGTCGTTTGTGGGTCACTCGGATAAATGCAATAATTCGCGAAAACAGGGTATCTTATAGTTATAGCAGATTAATAAATAATCTGTACAAGAGACAATTGCTTCTTAATCGTAAAATACTTGCACAAATAGCTATATTAAATAGGAATTGTCTTTATACGATTTCCAATGACATTAGAAAATAAGGAAATTGTAAGGAATCCATAGAATTTTTTACATGGAATTTCTTGAAAAGAAATTCCGGGAAGATAGAATAGAAACTCGTACGATAAAATATGATGATAATATGATCAAGTAAAGTAGTCAAACTAAACAAAACATTCAATAAAAAAAAAACGTTTCTTCTCCCCCAATTCGTTTTTTTTCTTACGACACGAAAATCAAATTTTGATTTTCATTTTTTTTTTGAACAAAACATCAATCTATGGTTCAATTCGAATTGGAATTGTGATCCCATTTCAATTTGAGTAAGCCTATTTTGCTTGCTGGTTCTAAGATCAGTAGTTAGAGTGACCAACTCGCTTTTTTTCAAATTGTTTTTCATTATTAAGAAAAGGTAACAAAGATAAAATACGAGCTTGTTTTATAGCAATAGTAATTAATCGTTGTTGTTTTAAACTCAATCTATTCACCCGTCTAGATAATATTTTTCCTTGTTCACTAATAAATCGACTAATTAAACTCATGTTTCTATAATCAATTCGATCCCCCGATTGGATCGGGGGCAAACGCTTACGAAAAGATCGCTTGGACTTAGGGAAAAGTCGTTTGGATTTATCCATGGTTTGTTTATTCCTTATTTCAAAAATCCTATTTCGTTCAATTGGATCAAAAATGATTTCGAATTCAGAAATAGGATGTGTTTTTTTTTATTTAATTTATATTTTATATATATATATATTTAATTATATATTGAATATTTATTATTTAATATTTATTGAATATTTATTATTAAATATTTTTTTTTTTATTATATTCAATTTTAATTAAATAATTAATATTTAATTATTTTCATTTTTATTATTTTATTTTTATTATTTTAATTATATATTTCTTTAATTATATATTTCTATTAATATAATAATATTCTATTTAATAGAATATTTTAATTAATAGAATATATTCCTATTCAATAGAATATATTTCTCTATTTATTTAAAATATTTATTTAAAATCTAGTTATTTCTATTTATCTATATATAGAAATAGATATAATTCGAATTTCGAATATATATTAGCGTAATATATTATAGGATAATATATTCTATGCATAATATATTTATTATATTATTATATTATAGTAAGATAATATATATTCGATAAGATTCTATAGTATTCTTTCTATACTATATTATTCTATACTTAATATCTTCTTTATATCATTGTCATCTTCCTTGAAAAGGTGACACGCAAGCGATAGATTCCATCTATTTCTTTATCTCCCCGTGAATTGTATGTTTGTAACAATAGGGACAGAATTTTCTCAATTCCAATCGACTGGGCGTATTGTGTCGATTCTTTTGCGTAATATATCTCGAAATGCCTGTTGATTTCTTATTAACACTCTTTCGAACACAACCGGTACATTCTAAAATAATCCTTACTCGAACATCTTTCCCCTTGGCCATAAACCTCCTTGGGATTTTGGGATTTTTTATTCATTCAACTCTTCTATTTTCCGATCTGAAGGAACGAAGAAAGGAAGGAAAAAGAAGTGAAGTTGCTAACTCGAAATCCAAATTATCAAAAATTTCATTGCAACTAATATAGTTCTAATTATATTAATAATAAGTAATACAAAGATTTGAAACTCTATCTAAATTAGAAGTTTCGATGAGAATCACAGTAATTCATTTAAGCGTCTTGTAGAATACTGTTACACTAACTACATTTCTAACTACCTTCTCTTAATTTTAATTTAATTGAAGTTACTTTCACTGGAAGCGCGGACCCCGAGTTCCGAGTTTTACTGAAGTTGAATCCACTTTTTTTTTTCTTTTCTAACTTATTCAAATTAAATAAAAAAAGAGGAGGGGGGTAGTAATCACAGATATTTAATTGTATCTCTAATCTTCTTCACCCTCTCCCCCACGCGTTGATAACTAGAATGAAAAAAAAGGCAATGTCAATCCATCGGGGAAAAAACGATTGATCTCTATCAATAGGCCTGCTAAAGACGCAAACCATAGAGTACTTATTAACGGTGCCACGGATAGATATGTTTTTAGATCTCGCATTTTGAATCCTCCTTCTTTATTGTTTCTTTATTGTAATGTAATAACTACTCTTTATTTTATTCTAATACATAATTCTAATAGATACAGAATCCGATTCTATGTAATTCAAGGCAACTTGCATTTCTTTTGTACACGGAATCTCTAATTCAAATTAAAATAAAATGTACAACAATTTCATAGATAAGATTTTCCTTTTCTTAAAAATAAAAAAGAAAGCGCCGCCCTTTTTTTTTCTCGAGCATTAACGAAATTTGCGTAAGTTTCTTATTATATAATATATGATATGAGATCAAAAATAAAAAATGATAATGGATATCAAAATGAAATAAAGTATGTGGAAAACAAAACAGGTATTCTTTACAATAACATTATAAATGAATTACAAAGGGATGTAGCGCAGCTTGGTAGCGCGTTTGTTTTGGGTACAAAATGTCACGGGTTCAAATCCTGTCATCCCTATCGATTACTTCGTCTCTGAGCAATAACAAAGGATCAATTGAGATTAATTAAAATTGAAAATGGGACATACTCTCAATTTTTAATATATATCATATTCTCTATATATAGTATAAGCATTCAAAATCGAGTAGAGGTAAAAAAAAAAAAAGACTCTTTTTTCCTTACAGTCTCCTTTTTTGTGATTGAGACAAGAAAGCGCTCTTAGTTCAGTTCGGTAGAACGTGGGTCTCCAAAACCCAATGTCGTAGGTTCAAATCCTACAGAGCGTGATTCTCTTTTTGGTTTGTTAGTTCCAAATTTATACGGAAAAATAGAAGAGCACTCTGAATTTGACCTCCTCCTTTCTTTAATCCGAAGAAGGTAAAAAAAAGCACGGTGTTAATTAATATTAATCAAAGGTCCAACTGATCACCACGTCTATATTGTAAATATGCAGTTACAAATAATCCCGCCAAAGTAATAGGAATTAGCCCCAAGACAATTCCAAAGAGCAAAACTTCAATCATTTCAATTTTTTTTTTTGAAAAAGGGAAAAAGAGAGGTAATATCTATCCTTAAATATTAAGCCATATTGACCAGAAATCTCAATAACCAAGAATTGGAAACGGACACGGTAAAGAACTAGAGACTAGGTGGAATACTACAGAAAATTTTTGTTTTGTTTTTATTTTTATAAACTGTTCATTCAATTAATTTCAAATAAGTCGTATCTTGCTCAGACCAATAAATAGAACTGAGGTTATAGTTAAAGCAGCTAGTAGAAAACCGAAAAAACTAGTTATAGTAGGCATTAAGGAGCTAAATAAACTTTTTTATACATATGCTTGTAAAGCAAAAGCACTTTCCTAAGTTCAATTTTTTGAAAGATAGGAGCATAAAGAAAAATACAAAATGAAAGAATAAGTTCAATTGAGAATTTTTTTATTGATTTTTTTTATCAATCATTTATTAATCATTATCATAATAAATTTTCCACGGCACTAATAAAATAAGAGTGGTAGTGGTATAGATAGAAAAGGAAATCAATTTTTCATCTATACCATCTACTTAGACTTTCGTAATTCCGAATCAAATTAAGAGATTCATTAGTCAATTCTTGCGAAATAAAATAGAAAACAAATATTATTAATATTAGAATAAATATTCTAGATTACTATATTAGTAGAATTAGATAATTAGTTGAATATATTCTATTTATATTAAATTGAAATTGTATTATATTTCTAGTTTTTATTATATTAAATTAAAAATTGAAAATCTATTTCTATTAAATAGATAAATTGACATTCTATTCTATTTCTAGTAAATTCTATTAATATTTAATTCTATTAAAATAATTAATATTAAAATATTTCTATTGAAAATTTCAAATTAAAATATTCAATTCTATTTTGAATTTTTTATTTGAAATTTTAACTAATTCTATTTTCAATTATATTACTTATTTATTATTCAAATTCTTTTTTATTTTATTAAATAAAATGAAAAAAAAAAATTCTATTATTCTATATAATAAATATTAATTCTATTATTAATTAATTCTATTAAATTCGAAATTAATTAGATTATTCAAAATTAATTAGATTATTAAAATGAAATTATTAATTATTAAATTAATTAACTTTGAAATTAATTAATTTAATAATAAGTTGAATAACTTAATTAATGAGTTAATAAGTAATAAAATAATTAACTTAAAACTTACTAACTAATAAAAAAAAC